GAAGAGGAACCCACAGGGAATGAATGGGAAGATCGAAAAGTTGGAAGAAGAAAAGATTTTTTGCTTAGACGCATGGAATTGGCTAAGCATTTTATTCGAACAAATATAGAACCAAAATGGATGGTTTTGTGTCTATTACCAGTTCTTCCTCCTGAGTTGAGACCAATCTATCATATAGATGAGGATAAACTAGTGACCTCGGATATTAATGAAATCTATAGAAGAATTATCTATCGGAATAATACTCTTACAGATCTATTAACAACAAGTATAGCTACGCCAGAAGAATTAATAATATCTCAGGAAAAATTGCTACAAGAAGCCGTGGATGCACTTCTTGATAATGGAATCTGCGGACAACCAATGAGAGATGATCATAATAGAGTTTACAAGTCGCTTTCAGATGTAATTGAAGGCAAAGAAGGAAGAGTTCGCGAGACTCTGCTTGGTAAACGGGTCGATTATTCAGGGCGGTCCGTGATTGTCGTGGGCCCTTCACTTTCATTACATCGATGTGGATTGCCTCGCGAAATAGCAATAGAACTTTTCCAGGCATTTGTAATTCGTGACCTAATTAGAAAACATCTTGCTTCGAACATAGGAGTTGCTAAGAGTCAAATTCGGAAAAAAAAACCGATTGTATGGGAAATACTTCAGGAAATTCTGGATGACCATCCTGTATTGCTGAATAGAGCGCCTACTCTGCATAGATTAGGCATACAGGCATTCCTCCCCGTTTTAGTGGAAGGGCGCGCTATTTGTTTACATCCATTAGTTTGTAAGGGCTTCAATGCAGACTTTGACGGGGATCAAATGGCTGTTCATGTGCCTTTATCTTTGGAGGCTCAAGCAGAGGCGCGTTTACTTATGTTTTCTCATATGAATCTTTTGTCTCCAACTATTGGGGATCCGATTTCGGCACCAACTCAAGATATGCTTAGTGGACTCTATGTCTTAACGAGTGGAAATCGTCGGGGTATTTGTGTAAATAGGTATAATCCATGTAATCGTAGAAACTATCAAAATGAAGATAATAACTATAAGTATACAAAAAAAAAAGAACCCTTTTTTTGTAATCCCTATGATGCAATTGGAGCTTATCGGCAAAAACGAATCAATTTAGGTAGTCCTTTGTGGCTGCGGTGGCGACTAGATCAACGCGTTATTGCTGCAAGAGAAGCTCCCATCGAAATTCACTATGAATCTGTGGGGACCTATTATGAGATTTATGGACACTATCTAATAGTACGAAGTATAAAAAAAGAAATTCTTTATATATATATTCGAACCACTCTTGGTCATATTTCCCTTTATCGAGAAATAGAAGAAGCCATACAGGGGTTTTGGCAAGGCTGTTGTAATTCTATGCTACCAACGGGAATTCGAGTCTCTCCGGGTTAACTAGGACCATAATTGCAGAATTTCTACGTGAATCAAGATCTAGAAAAGGAAGTTTTCCAATCACTGACTCAAGCCCATTGTCAAATTCTACTCAGCGCAATATGGAGGTACTGATGGCAGAACGGCCCACTCAGGTCTTTCACAATAAAGTGATAGACGGAACTGCCATGAAACGGCTTATTAGTCGATTTATTGATCACTATGGAATAGGATATACATCACATATCCTGGATCAAGTAAAGACTCTGGGTTTCCGACAAGCTACCGCCGCATCCATTTCATTAGGAATTGATGATCTTTTAACAATACCTTCTAAAAGATGGCTAGTTCAAGACGCTGAACAACAAAGTTTTATTTTGGAAAAACACCATCATTATGGGAATGTACACGCGGTAGAAAAATTACGTCAATCGATCGAAATATGGTATGCCACAAGTGAATATTTGCGACAAGAAATGAATCCTAATTTTCGGATGACCGATCCTTTTAATCCAGTCCATATAATGTCTTTTTCGGGAGCCAGAGGAAATGCATCTCAGGTACATCAATTAGTAGGTATGAGAGGATTAATGTCGGATCCCCAAGGGCAAATGATTGATTTACCCATTCAAAGCAATTTACGCGAAGGACTGTCTTTAACAGAATACATTATTTCTTGCTACGGAGCCCGTAAAGGGGTTGTGGATACCGCTATCCGAACATCAGATGCAGGATATCTCACGCGCAGACTTGTTGAAGTAGTTCAACACATTGTTGTACGTCGAACAGATTGTGGCACCGTTCGAGGTATTTCTGTAAGTCCTCGAAATGGAATGATGGCGGACAGGATTTTTATCCAAACATTAATTGGCCGTGTATTAGCAGATGATATATATATAGGTTCACGATGTATTGCTACTAGAAATCAAGATATTGGGGTTGGACTTGTCAGTAGATTCATAACTTTTAAAGCACAACCAATCTCTATTCGAACCCCCTTTACTTGTAGGAGTACATCTTGGATTTGTCAATTATGTTATGGCCGGAGTCCAGCTCATGACGACCTGGTCGAATTGGGAGAAGCCGTAGGTATTATTGCAGGTCAATCTATTGGAGAACCGGGCACTCAATTAACATTAAGAACTTTTCATACCGGCGGAGTATTTACAGGGGGTACTGCAGAACATGTGCGAGCCCCTTCTAATGGAAAAATAAAATTCAACGAGGATTTGGTTCATCCGACACGTACACGTCATGGACATCCTGCTTTTCTATGTTCTAGAGACTTGTATGTAACTATTGAGAGTGAAGATATTATACACAATGTGTGTATTCCGCCCAAAAGTTTTCTTTTAGTTCAAAACGATCAATATGTAGAATCAGAACAAGTGATTGCTGAGATTCGCGCGAGAACATCCACTTTGAATTTGAAAGAGAAGGTTCGAAAACATATTTATTCTGACTCAGAAGGCGAAATGCACTGGAATACTGATGTGTACCATGCACCTGAATTTACATATGGTAATATTCATCTCTTACCAAAAACAAGTCATTTATGGATATTATTAGGGGAGCCCTGGAGATACAGTCTAGGCCCTTGTTCGATCCACAAGGATCAAGATCAAATGAACGCTTATTCTCTTTCTGTCAAGCCAAGATATATTGCTAACCCCTCAGTAACTAATAATCAAGTGAGACACAAATTTTTTAGTTCGTATTTTTCTGGTAAAAATCAAAAAGGAGATAGGATTCCTGATTATTCAGAACTGAATCGAATGACATGTACGGGTCGTTGTAATCTCAGATATCCGGCCATTCTCGACGGTAATTCTGCTTTATTGGCAAAGAGGCGAAGAAATAGATTCATCATCCCACTCGAATCGATTCAAGAAGGCGAGAACCAACTAATACCTTCTTCAGGTATCTCAATGGAAATCCCCAGAAATGGTATTCTCCGTAGAAATAGTATTCTTGCTTATTTCGATGATCCTCGATATATAAGAAAGAGCTCGGGACTTACTAAATATGAGACTAGAGAACTAAATTCAATCGTCAACGAAGAGGATTTGATTGAGTATCGAGGAGTCAAGGTATTTTGGCCAAAATACCAAAAGGAAGTAAATCCATTTTTTTTTATTCCCGTGGAAGTCCACATTTTGGCCGAATCTTCTTCCATAATGGTACGACACAATAGTATTATTGGGGCAGATACACAAATCACTTTCAATAGAAGAAGTCGGGTAGGCGGATTGGTCCGAGTGAAGAAAAAAGCAGAAAAAATGAAACTGATAATCTTTTCTGGAGATATCCATTTTCCTGGAAAGACAAATAAGGCATTCCGATTGATACCGCCAGGAGGGGGAAAACCAAATTCCAAAGAATACAAAAAATTGAAAAATTGGCTCTATATCCAACGAATGAAACTTTCCAGGTATGAAAAAAAGTATTTTGTTTTGGTTCAACCTGTAGTCCCATATAAAAAAACGGATGGTATAAATTTAGGAAGACTTTTCCCGCCGGATCTCTTGCAGGAAAGTGATAATCTACAACTTCGAGTTGTCAATTATATCCTTTATTACGACCCAATTCTTGAAATTTGGGACACAAGTATTCAATTAGTTCGGACTTCTTTAGTGTTGAATTGGGACCAAGACAAAAAAATCGAAAAGGCCTGTGCTTCCTTTGTTGAAATAAGGACAAATGGTTTGCTTAGATATTTTCTAAGAATCGACTTAGCTAAGTCACCTATTTCTTATACCGGAAAAAGGAACGATCTGTTGGGTTCAGGATTGATCTCTGAGAATGGATCAGATCGCGCTAATGTCAATCCATTTTCTTCCATTTATTCCTATTCCAAGGCAAGGATTAAAGAATCCCTTAATCCAAATCAAGGAACTATCCATACGTTGTTGAATCGAAATAAGGAATCTCAATCTTTGATAATTTTGTCATCATCCAATTGTTTTCGAATAGGCCCATTCAACGATGTAAAATCTCCCAATGTGATAAAAGAATCAATCAAAAAGAACCTCCTAATTCCAATTAGGAATTCGTTGGGCCCGTTAGGAACAGGTTTTCCAATTTATAATTTTGATTTATTTTCCCATTTAATAACCCATAATCAGATCTTGGTAACTAACTATTTGCAACTTGACAATTTCAAACAGATTTTTCAAATACTTAAATATTATTTACTGGATGAAAATGGTCAATTTTATAATCCCTATTCATGCAGTAACATCATTTTGAATCCATTCCATTTGAATTGGTATTTTCTCCATTACAATTATTGTGAAGAGACATCTCCAATCGTTAGTCTTGGGCAGTTTCTTTGTGAAAATGTATGTATAGCCAAAAAAGGACCCCATTTAAAATCGGGTCAAGTTCTAATTGTTCAAGTTGACTCTGTGGTAATACGATCAGCTAAGCCTTATTTGGCTACTCCAGGAGCAACTGTTCATGGACATTATGGGGAAATCCTTTACGAAGGCGATACATTAGTTACATTTATATATGAAAAATCAAGATCTGGTGATATAACGCAAGGTCTTCCAAAAGTAGAACAGGTGTTAGAAGTGCGTTCGATTGATTCAATATCGATGAATCTCGAAAAGAGGATT